TTATTCTTTTTATTTTCAATAAAAATAAAATTTCATTTAATAATTTATAATTTAATTTACCTATTTGGATATTTGTAAACAGAATAAAAAACCTATTCTATTTACAAATGTATTTTCCAAAATTTTGAATTTTCAATAATAATAATGAGACTTATTAAAATTAAGCTAGAATTTGAGATCAAGTTTTATGTCAATTTTAAAAAACCTAAACCTCCTTTTTTCGCAACATTCCTTAAAAAAAGTTTTCATTAAACTAAAAGAATAAGGGGAAGGAAGAAAGCGAATCGATGTGCTAATTCCCCATCCTCAAATTAGTCCTTCCCAAGGATTGTTGTCTCAATGAATAATTGTAGGAGTTAAATCTTGATAGAATTAAAAAAACTATGAAAAAAATCCATAATTTTTTTATTTCTAGGATTAAACAAAAGGATTCGCAAATAAAAGCGCTAATGCTACAACCAGGCCATAAATTGTTAAAGCTTCCATAAAAGCCAAACTAAGCAATAAAGTACCTCGTATTTTGCCTTCTGCCTCAGGTTGTCTCGCGATACCTTCGACAGCTTGACCCGCAGCTGTACCTTGACCAACTCCAGGTCCAATAGAAGCAAGCCCAACAGCCAACCCAGCAGCAATAACCGAAGCAGCAGAAACCAGTGGATTCATGATAAGTTCCTCACACCAAAATAAAGAAATAGTTAATGATACAATCATCCAATGACTTAGGACTTAATTATAATTAAGTCATCGCTAAGATTCATCCAGCCAAAAAAACCAAAAACTTTAATTGAAATAATATAATAATATTATTGAATAATAAGAATTACTTTGATATTAGTTCCTATCCACGGGATTTTTTAAAATTCATAATATATATATATATACGATTTTTTTATGCCATTTCTTTTTTGTGAACCATTCTTTGAATTCTTCGTTCTTTTTTTTTCTCGTTTTTTCAGCCAATTCACAGATAAAAAGGAAGAACTTCTAATCGAATCCCTATCTAAATCGAAATTCACAAAAGTAGTGGGGCAGATTATATAGATCTTTAACTCATATATACCTAGTACCTAGTCAATATCAAATATCACATATACAAGTGTTTCTTACATAACGTAAACCAACTATTCTATAATTGGGCTAACCTAAAAACGAATAAAAAAAAATAGTTAATGATGACCCTCCATAGATTCACCTATATAAGCCGCAGCTAAAGTGGCAAAAATGAGAGCTTGAATCCCGCTTGTAAATAATCCAAGGAACATGACAGGTATAGGAACCACTAAAGGTACTAAAGAAACAAGAACAACAACTACTAATTCATCGGCTAATATATTTCCGAAAAGTCGAAAACTAAGTGATAGGGGTTTTGTAAAATCTTCTAAGATGTTAATGGGTAAAAGAATTGGAGTTGGTTGAATGTATTTACTGAAATACCCTAATCCTTTTTTGCTAATACCCGCATAAAAATATGCTACTGATGTGAGTAAAGCTAAAGCAACTGTCGTATTTATATCATTCGTTGGTGCTGCTAACTCCCCTTGAGGTAACTGGATAATTTTCCACGGTAAAAGGGCTCCTGACCAGTTAGAAACAAAAATAAATAAAAACAGGGTTCCAATAAAGGGAACCCACGGACCGTATTCTTCTCCAATTTGGGTTTGACTCACGTCTCGAATGAATTCAAGGACAAATTCAAAGAAATTTTGGCCGTCAGTTGGAATGGTTTGTGGATTGCGAACCGCTAGAACTGCGGAACCTAATAAGATAGCAATTACAACCCAAGAAGTAATCAGGACTTGCGCATGAACTTGGAACCCCCCTATTTGCCAATAGAAATGTTGGCCTACTTCTACACCAGATATCTCATATAACCCGTCTTTTATTAGTGTGTTGATGGAACATGATAAAACATTCATATTGCCCTCTGACAGAAATAAGAACTTTAAATTATTTTGATTCAAGACCCCCCCCTTTTTTTTACTTAATTTACTTCTTTACTTCAATTTTATATTTGAGTTTTGGATACCAACTAAACTAATCACACAATATCCCCAGTTTTTTTATCTCTTTTTCTTTTGTACGACTCAGGAGTAGTAACCGATTTTATAAATCGAAATACAGGGAGCCCCTCCCTCAAAAAAATTGATTTCTTTATCTTATTATTAATCAAGAATTTTGTATATAGCTAGAACGACCCTCACAAATTGCGAATACTAATTTGTTAAGAATGAATCGAATTGAAGCTATAGCGTCATCGTTTGCTGGAATAGAAATATCCGCGAGATCGGGATTACAATTTGTATCGATTAAAGAAATGGTTGGAATTCCCAAAGTGATACATTCTCTAAGAGCCGTATATTCTTCTTGCTGATCGATGATGATTACAATATCAGGCACTCCCGTCATATATTTAATTCCGCCTAGATATGTTTCCAAGCGAGATAATTGTCTCTTCAACACAGCTGCATCCCTTTTTGGAAGACGGTTGAATCCCTCTGTC